CTTTCTAGTATTCAGAATACTAGTAACAATGATAAAAAGGATGATCAAACGGAAGAGGAAGAGGAAGAGGTGACTTTGATACGTTACTCACAACAATCGGATTTTCGTCGAAATCTAATCAAAGGATCCATGCGCGCTCAAAGACGTAAAACAGTTATTTGGAACCTCTTTCAAGTAAATGTACATTCTCCTCTTTTTTTGGATCGTCTAGACAAAACATCTTTTTTTTCGTTTTTTGATATCAACGAAATTAAGAATATAATTTTTAGGAATTGGATGGGGAGAGAACAAGAATCAGAATTAAAAATTTCCTATTTTGAAAATGAAGATAAAAAAGAAGAAAAGGAGAAAAAATATAAAAATGAACAGATAGAAATATCAGAAGCTTGGGATACCTTTATATTTACTCAAGTAATAAGAGGTTTGATTTTAGTAACCCAATCTTTTCTTAGAAAATACATTATATTGCCTTCATTAATAATAGCCAAAAATCTTTTCCGTATGTTATTATTTCAAATTACCGAGTGGGACGAGGATTTTAAGGAATGGAATAGAGAAATCCATATTAAATGCACCTATAACGGTGTTCAATTATCAGAAACAGAATTTCCCCAAGCTTGGTTAATAGACGGTATTCAGATAAAGATTTTATATCCTTTCTGTCTGAAACCTTGGAGAAAATCTAGGGCACGATCTCATCATAGAGATCTAATGAAAAAAAAAGAAAAAAAAACAAATTTTTGTTTTTTAACAGTCTGGGGAATGGAAGCGGAACTTCCCTTTGGTTCTCCTCGAAAACGACCTTTCTTTTTTGAACCTATTTATAAAGAACTTCAAAAAAGAAAAAAAAAAGGAGTCATCCAAATAGTTCGAATTATCAACCTAATAATGAAAAAACTGGATAAAGTAAATCTAAATTTATTATTTGAAGTGAGGAAAGAAAAAGTATATGAATCAAACGAAAAGAAAAAAGATTTAAAAAGAAATATTACTAGTGAATCATCCGTTCTAAATCAAACGATAAATTGGTTCAATTATTCACTAATAGAAAGAAGAATGAAAGATCTTTCTGATAAGACAATTCAAATCAGGAATCAAATTGAAGAAACTGCAAAAGACAAGAAAAAAAAAGAAATAGTTATAATTTATGATAATAAAAGATCAGGATTACAGAAGCATATTTGGAAAATATTAAAAAGGAAAAATATCCGATTAATGCGTAAATCACACTACTTTATCAAATCATTTATTGAAAAAATATACATAGATATTTTTTTATGTACCATTACCATTTCTAAGATCAATACACAACTTTTCTTTGAATCAACAAAAAAGATCTTTAATAAATCCATTTACAACAATGGAATAAATAAAGAACAAGAAGGAATTGATGAAAGAAATCAAAATACAATGAATTTTCTTTTGACTATAAAAAAATTGTTTTCAAATGTTGATAATACTAATACTAGCAATAAAAATTACAATACTTATTGGAACTTATCTTCCCTATCCCAAGCGTATGTTTTTTACAAAATATCACAAAACCAATTATTTAATAAGTATCAATTGAGACCTGTACTTCAATATCAAGGGAGCTATCCTTTTTTTAAAGATAATTTAAAAGACTATTATATGATACACGGAATATTTCATTATAAATCAAAACATAAGCAAATTAATACGTTTGTAATGAACGAATGGAAAAACTGGTTAAAAAGTTATTATCAATACGATTTATCTAAAAAAAAAAAGTATCAATTAGTATTAGTACCTAAAGAATGGAGAAATAGAATTGATAAACATCGTATGATTCAAAATAAGGAATCAAACCAATTGGATTTCTATAAAAAAGATCGATTCATTTATTCCATGAAAGAAAATGACTATGCAGAGAATTCATTTATGAATAAAAAAGATAAATGGAAAAAACATTACAGATATGATATTTTATCATATAAATACATAAGCCTCCCTAATTTATACATTTCTGAATCAACATTAGAAAAAAAAGGGGACCAAGAATTTACATATCATTTCAATACATCGAAACCTGAATCATTTTATGTATTGGTAAGTATACCTAGTAATGATTATCTAGAAAAAGTAGAAAAAGGATTTCGTATTGATAGGAATACTAATTTGGATAGAAAATATTTTGATTGTAGAATTCTTCATATTTATTTTCTAAATAATATTGAGAATAATATAGAGATCTGGACCAATGCACATATTGGCATCAAGATTCAGAAAAATACTAAGACTGAATTTAAGAATTTCAACAAAATGGAAAAAAAAGATCTTTTTTTTCCTACAATTCATCAAGAGAGCAAAATATGCAATTTTGTTTTTGATTGCATGGGAATGAATAAAAAAAGGTTCTATGATAATGATATCGCATCCAATCATGATACTATATCTAATCTAGAAACTTGGTTCTTCCCAGAATTTGTACTACTTTTTGATGTATATAAAATTCAACCTTGGATCATCCCAATCAAATCACTCTTTTTTCATTTTTCTATAAATGAAAAAAGTAAAAAAATTAACGTAAAATCATCTAAGAAAAAAAAAGATCTTGAATTAGTAAATTTCAAGCAGGAAGAAAACCAACAACAAGTCCAAAGAAATCTTGTATTTAATCTACTAAACCAAAAGAATAAAAAAGCTGTTGAAGAAGATTATGCAAGCTTAGAAATAAAAAAAAGTATTAAAAAAAAACAATATAAGAGCAAGAATGAAATGGAACTAGATTTCTTTTTGAGAAAATATTTACTTTTTCAACTAAGATGGTCTGATCATTTGAATAATAAAGTAATGAAAAATATAAGGGTATATTGTCTCCTACTTAGACTGATAAAACCAAAGGAAATTGCTATATCTTCGATTCAAAGAGGTGAAATAAATCTAGATGAAATGTTGATTCAAAGGGACCTAGTTCTTGCAGAATTGATAAGAAAGGGAATATTTATTATTGAACCAATTTGTCTATCTATACGAAGGGACGGAAAATCTATTATATATCAAACTATGGATATTTTATCAGTCGATAATAAGAAGTACCAAACAAATAAAAAATACACAAAAAAAAGAATTGAGAAAGGGGGTTTTGAAAAATCCATTGCACGACACAGTAACATATTTTTGAGTGGAGACAAAAATCATTATGATTTACTTGTTCCTGAAAATATTCTATCCCCCAGACGTCGTAGAGAATTTCGAATTCGAATTTGTTTAAATTCCCGGAATTTTCATGTTGTGGATAGAAATCCAAGATTTTGCAATGAAAATAAAATAATAAACTGTGGGCAATTTTTGAATGAGAACAAACATATTAATACAGATAGAAAAAATTTCATTAAATTCAAATTGTTTCTTTGGCCCAATTATAGATTAGAAGATTTAGCTTGTATGAATCGCTATTGGTTTGATGCCAATAACAGCAGTCGTTTCAGTATGTCAAGAATACATATGTATTAACAATTAGGAATCAATTCAATTCCAATGAAAAAGAATTTAGAGTTGATTTCTTACATATCGTCTAACATATTTGGTAGATGAGAAAGCCAAAAAACATATACACTATGTAATAATACTATAATACATGATGCTGATTTTATAGTATATCAACTTTCATTAGGAAGAGTGGAATTTATTTAAGTAAAAAGAACAAAGAAATTGTTCTATTTCGCGAATACATATATGTTTTGTATATTTTAATCAAAATATACAAAACATAAACCACATAAATGAAAAAAAGAGTATATGAATATAATCCAATTTTGATGTATACTAGATGAAAAGATAAAAATAACTGGCATAATAAATATTCTTTATTATTATTTTTTTATTTTATTTTTCCTGATCGGTAAAATTCACAGAAAATAAAGATACAAATTTTCATTTATGGTCAAAAAAAATTCATTCATCTCAGTTATTACACAAGAAGAAAAAGAAGAAAATAGTGGATCTGTTGAATTTCAAGTATTCCATTTCACCAGTAAGATACGAAGACTTACTTCACATTTAGAATTGCACAAAAGAGATTTTTTATCACAAAGGGGTCTACGAATAATTCTAGGAAAACGTCAACGATTATTGACTTATTTGTCAAAGAAAAATAAAGTGCGTTATAAGAAATTAATGGATCAATTAAATATTCGGGAACCAAAAATTTCTTAATTAAATTTGAATTTCTTATTATTATTCTTGTTCTTTTTTATTTTTTAATTATTTTTTTCTTAGTTCAGTTATTCTTTGTTTATATTTTTCATTTTAATAAATTAATGAAAAAATGAAATAAGGAAAAAAATATGAGCCACAAGGTACATTGGACAAAGTTTCATAATTATCTTATCCCATACAAATCATTTACCTGTAACTATTCAATATCTTTAGTAATATTTCTGGGATCAGTTCTTATATTTGGAGGTCTGGGAATAGTATTACTTACCAATCCCATTGATTCTGCCTTTTCATTGGTATTGTTTCTTCTTTTTTGTATATCCTTAATTCTATATTTTTTTAAATTCCTATTTTGTAGCTGCCACACAGTTCCTTATTTGTGAGAACCATAAATGTATTAATCATATTTGCTGTGCTGTTTATGAACGGTTCAGAATATTCCAATGATTCCTATTTGCGGACTTTTGGAAATAAGATCACTTAATTGGTTTGTACAAGTATTTTTTTTTCATTGAATGACTACTCTCCCAAATACGTTATGGTATGGAATTTTTTGGACTACAAGATCAAATCAGATTATAGAACAGGATTTTTTCATAAGTAACGTTCAACAAATTGGGATTCCTTTATCCACAGATTTTTCTCTTCCTTTTAAACTCATTTATCTAATTCTTTTACTTTCTTTGATAGGTGCAATTACTATGGCTCATCAATAATCTAATATCTAATATAACTAATCTAAAATATAATAATAATAAGAAAGAAGAACTTCCTTTTTTTTTATTAAAAGAATGAAAATGGATTTAATCTATTTTTTTCTCGATCTACTGTGAATATATTCTTTTGTTCTGTAATTCTTCTATTCTAGTCAATTTAATCGGTTTAATTTTTGTTCATATTTCAATGAATTGAGAGAGATGAGGAATTTATTAATAATGTTAGCACATGTATCTCTTCTAAGTGTTTATTTATTTCCTATCGGTATCTATGGACTGATCACAAGTAGAAGCATGGCTAGAACACTTATGTGTCTTGAGTTTATACTGAATTCGGTGAATCTAAATCTCGTCACATTTTCCAATCTATTTGATAGTCAACAATTAAAAGGAGAAATTTTCTCAATCTTTGTTATAGCCATTGCTGCTTTTTAAGCAGCTATTGGACTAGCTATTGTTTCGTCGATCCTTCGTAACAGAAAATCAATTCGTATTAATCAATCAAATTTGCTGAAGAATTAGTAATAATTCTTCTATTTTCACATAGAAATCAAAATTTCTAATTTTAGAATATTCTAAATAGAATCTAATAGAATTAGAATAATAAGATAATCTAATTAGAATTCAATATTAATAGAATCTAAAATTATCTTATTATTATTTACTTCTTTATTTTCTTTCTTCTCTTTTTTCATATAGATTTATGATTGAGATTTAGAGTTACTAACCTCTTCTATCACTAACCTAATAACAAACGTATTAATTTGATATTGATATATAATATATCAATATCAAATTAATTCTATTTCTATCTATCTATAGAATTATTATATAATTCTATAGATAGATACTAGATACCTATATACTAAAATCTTTCTATATTCTATATTCTATATCTATATACATATAGTAAAATTAACATGAATTGAATTCGTAAACTTATATTTCATGGTTATTGAAATAGAAATCAAAGTATCTTGGTCCTTTCTCATAAACAGATTAAAAAATCTATTGATTCTTAAATTTTTGATAAATCATTGATTCATCTGGTGTCTACAATAGAAAATATATGATTATTTCATTTTCTTATTTTACCAGATTGAAAATTTTTTTTGTTCAAAACTGGAATTTATAGACCCAATGGCACATTCAGTAAAGATTTATGATACATGTATAGGATGTACCCAATGTGTTCGAGCTTGTCCCACGGATGTATTGGAAATGATACCTTGGAACGGATGTAAAGCTAAGCAAATTGCTTCTGCGCCAAGAACCGAAGATTGTGTAGGTTGTAAAAGATGTGAATCCGCTTGTCCAACGGATTTTTTGAGTGTCCGTGTTTATTTATGGCATGAAACAACTCGCAGCATGGGTCTTTCTTATTGATATGTGACAAAAAACTCTACTTGAATCATTTGATTCCTCTTTACCAACAAAAGCCCGTATTCGAGAAAAGAGAATATATTATTCTTCTCCCGAGCACGGGCTTTTCTGGTATAATCTTATCTTGTCTTTATCACGAGTTATTTTCCTTGGTTAACAATACTTTTTGTTTTGCCCATATTTGGGGGTTCTTCAATTATCTTTTTCACTCATAGGAGAAATATGGTATATAGGTGGTATACTCTATATATATATGTATCCTAGAGTTCCTTCTAATGATCTATTTATTTTGTTATCATTTTCCAATTGGACGATCCGATCCATTAACTCAATCCAAGAAAGATTCTAAAGGGATCAATCTTTTTGATTTTCAATCGAGACTGGAAACCGATGGACTTTCCATAGGACCCTTTTTACTGACAGGATTTAGAACTACTTTAGTAGCTTGGCCAATTACTCAAAATCCGCGATTTTTCTATTTCTTGATATTAGCAATGTATAGTGGTCAAATAGCATCATTTTCTTCTCGAGACTTTTTCCTTTTTTTCATCATGTAGGAATTCAAATTAATTCCTTTTTTTTATTTACTTTTATCCATGTGGGGAGGAAAAAAATGTCTATACTCGACTACAAAGTTTATTTTGTGCACTACCGGAGGTTCTTTTTTTTTTCTTAATAGGAATTCTAGGTATAGATTTCCTAATTATAGGAATAACTGGCATAGGACTTAATGAAATCATTTTACAAAGACTATCTCATAGATTGATTGGTGCTGCGCTTTTTTCTTAGCAGGAACAAGTTGTGATAGAATACCTTTTTTTTATCTCTTTTTATCTCGAAGGGATGGGGGATACCTATTCCAATGTCAAAAATCTTTATCATGTTTAGTAGTTTCTCGATGGTTTCTCTTGCATTGCCAGGAATGAGTGATTTTGTTACAGAATTCTTACTCTTTTTTGGAATAATTACCAGCCCAAAATATCTTTTCATACCAAAAATGTTAATTATTTTTGTAATGTCAATTGGAATGATATTAACTTCTATTTTTTATTATCTATGTTACGATATTATGTCAGATTTTCTATGGATACAAGCTATTTAATATTACAAACTCGAATTTTTTTGATTCTGGACTACGAGAACTTTTTGTCTTGATCTATATCTTTCTATCTGTAATAGGAATTGGTATTTATCCTGATTTATTCTCCCGTTATCGGTT